TATCGATCTATTATGCGCCTCTGCATCTAGCATTGGGTAGACCTCATACAATAACTGTCCTAGTTCTACCGTATCTTTTGTTTCATTTCTTCTGGAACAATCACGAAAACTTTTTTGATTCTGGATCTACTACCAGAAATTCAATGCGTAATCTCAGCATTCAATGTGTATTCCTGAATAATTTCATTTTTCAATTATTCAACCATTTCATTTTACCAAGTTCCGCGTTAGCCAGATTAGTCAACATTTATATGTTTCGATGCAACAACAAGATTTTATTTTTAACAAATAGTTTTGTTGGTTGGTTAATTGGTCACATTTTATTCATGAAATGGGTTGGATTGGTATTATTCTGGATACGGCAAAATAATTCTATTCGATCTAATAAGTATTTTGTGTCAGAATTGAGAAATTCTATGGCTCGAATCTTTAGTATTCTCTTATTTATCACCTGTGTCTACTATTTAGGCAGAATGCCGTCGCCTATTGTCACTAAGAAACTGAAAGAGAAAGAAACCTCAGAAACGGAAGAAGGGGGAGAAAGAAAAGAAGAAAGCGATGTAGAAACAACTTCCGAAACGAAGGAGACTAAACAGGAACAAGAGGGATCCACCGAAGAAAACCCTTCCCTTTGTTCGGAAGAAAGGGAGGATCTGGACAAAATAGATGAAACGGAAGAGATCCGAGTGAATGGAAAGGAAAAAACAAAGGATGAATTTCACTTTAAAGAGGCACGCTATCAAGATAGCCCAGTTTACGAAGATTCTGATCTGGAGACCCATCAAGAGAATTGGGAATTGGGAAGACTGAAAGAAGAAAAAATAAGGAATATTAATAAAAATATTGATTTGTGGATTGAAAAGATTGAAAACACTTTTGTTACTTTTTTTTTCGATTATAAACGATGGAATCGTCCATTACGATATATAAAAAATAATCAATTAGAAAATGCTTTACGCAATGAAATGTCACAATTTTTTTTTTTTACATGTAAAAGTGATGGGAAACAAAAAATATCTTTTACATATCCACCTAGTTTATCAACTTTTTCAGAAATGCTAGAAAGAAAAATTTCTTTGTATATCATAGAAAAATTATATGACGAAGATCTTTCTATTTATAATTCTTGGATTAACTTTAATGAAAAAAAAAAGTATAATTTGAAAAATGAATTAAGAAGCCGAATCCAAATTATAGAAAAAAATGATGGATCTTCTAGTCTGGATATTCTTGAAAAAAAAACCATATTATGCGATGATGAAAAAAAAAAAAAATGCTTGCCAAAAGTATATGATCCGTTTTTCAACGGAGCTTATCGAGGAATGAGAAAAAAACTAGATTCATGTGTAATTAAAAATACTTATAAAGATACAGAAGATTTAGTAGAAATTTTTTTGATAAATAAGATTCATAATCTACTTCTTAATAATTCCTTTGAACCCTACCATCAATATTTTTTGAATGTTACAGAAGAAAAAGAAATTGATTCAGAAAATAAAGCAAAGTCTTTGCAATTTTTATTTGATGTAATTACAACGCATATAAAAGATAAAAAAAGAATGAAAAAGAAATCTATTGAAATGAGAATAGAAGGAATAAGTAAAAAGGTTTCTCGATGGTCATACAAATTAACCGATGATTTGAAAGATTTTAAAGAAGAGGAAGAAGAAAATGAAGAAGAATTGGTAAAAGAAGATAATGAGATTTATTCAAGAAGAGCCAAACGTGTGATAATTTATAACGAAAATGATACCAATTCTCTTTCTAGTACTAGTAACAATGATAAAGATGATGAACAAACGGAAGAGATATCTTTGATACGTTACTCCCAACAATCAGATTTTCGTCGCAATCTAATTAAAGGATCCATGCGCGCTCAAAGACGTAAAACAGTTATTTGGAACCTCTTTCAAGTAAATGCGCATTCCCCCCTTTTTTTGGATCGACTAGACAAAACCTATTTTTTTTTCTCTTTTGATATCAACGAAATGAAGAATATCTTTTTGAGAAATTGGATGGGGAGAGAACAAGAATTAGAATTGAAAATTCATGATTTAAAAAAAAAGGAAAAAGAAAAAAAGGAACGGATAGAAATATCAGAAGCTTGGGAAAATTTTCCATTTACCCAAGCAATAAGAGGTTTAATGTTAGTAACCCAATCTTTTCTTAGAAAATACATTATATTGCCTTCATTAATAATAGCTAAAAATACTTTCCGTATTTTATTATTACAATCCCCTGAGTGGCACGAGGATTTGAAAGAGTGGAATAGAGAAAAACATATTAAATGTACCTATAATGGTGTTCAATTATCAGAAAAAGAATTTCCCCAAAATTGGTTAATAGATGGTATCCAGATAAAGATTCTATACCCTTTCTGTCTAAAACCTTGGCGAAAATTTAAGGTACGATCTAATCATAGAGATAAAAAAAAAAAAACAAAAACGAGTTTTTGTTTTTTAACAATCTGGGGAAGGGAAGCGGAACTTCCCTTTGGTTTTCCCCGAAAAAAACCTTTTTTTTTTTACCCTATTTTTAAAGAACTCGAAAAAAGAAAGAAAAAGGTGAAAAATAAAATTTTCAAAGTTCTCAAAAATTTAAAGAAAAAAAAAAAATACTTTCTAAAAGTTAGAAAAGAAAAAAAAAAAAAGGTCATCAAAATACTTCAAGTTATAAAACTACTAATTAAAAAACTGAAAAAATTAAATACAATTTTAGTATTTGAATTGAGGAAAGAAAAAGTACATGAATCGAACGAAAATGAAAAAGATTTCAAAAGAAATCATAAGATTCTTCGCGAATCATCCGTTCTAATTCGACCGATGAATTGGTTAAATTCTTCACTAATAGAAAAAAGAATGAAAGATCTTTCTGATAAGACAATAAAAATAAGGAATCAAATTGAACAAACCACAAAAGAAAAGAAAAAAAAAAAGATAGTTCTAATTTATGATAATAAAAGATTGGAATCACAGAAATCTATTTGTAAAATATTAAAAAGACAAAATATCCGATTAATGCGTAAATCACACTACTTTATTAAATCATTCATTGAAAAAATATACATAGATATTTTGCTATGTACCATTACTTTTTTTAAGATAAACATACAACTTTTCTTTGAATCAACAAAAAATATTTTGAATAAAGACATTTGCAACAATAAAAAAAAGAATGAAAAAAAAAAAATTTATGAAACAAATAAAAATAAAATGAATTTGATTTTTACTATAAAAAAATTGTTTTCAAATACTAATAATATTGAAAATAATAATAATAATTCTAAGATTTATTGGAATTTCTCTTCCATATCACAAGCTTATGTATTTTACAAATTATCACAAACCCAATTACTTAACCAATTCTTTAATCAGTATCACTTAAGACCTGTACTTCAATATCAAGGGGACTCCCCTTTTTTTAAGGAAAAATTAAAAAACTCTTGTATGATACACAGAATATTTCATTCCAAACCAAGAGATAAGAAAATTAATACGTATGTAATGAACGAATGGAAAAACTGGTTAAAAGGTCATTATCAGTATAATTTATCTCAAAAAAAAAGATCTCGATTAATACCTAAAGAAAAAGAATGGCAAAATAGAATAAATGAACACCGTATGATTAAAAACAAGGAATCAATCCAATTGGATTTCTATAAAAAATACCTATTAATTCATTCCATGAAAAAAAAGAACTATGCAACGAATTCATTTATGAGTCAAAAATACAAATGTAAAAAACATTACAGATATGATCTTTTATCATATAAATACATATACCCCCCTAATTCATACATTTCTGAATCAACATTAGAAATAAACGGGGCCCGAGAAATCCCATATTCTTTCAATACATTGAAACCTGAATCTTTTTTTGTATCGATAAGTATGCCTAGTAATGATTATCTAGAAAAAATAGATTTTATTGATGGGAATACCAATTTGGATAGAAAATATTTAGATTCTAGAGTTCTTAATCTTTGTTTAGAAAAAAATATTGAGATCTGGACCAATGAACATATTGACATCAATATTAAGAAAAATACTAAAACTGAAATTAATAATTTAAAAAAAATGGAGAAAAAAGATATTGTTTCTCCTACGATTCATCAAGAGATCAAACTCTGCAACCAAAAAAGAACCTTTCTTGATTGCATGGGAATGAATCAAGAAAGGTTCTATAATACTGCATCAAATTTTGATACTATATCCAATCTAAAACCTTGGTTCTTCTCAGAATTTTTACTACTTTTTGATGTATATAAGATTCAACCTTGGATCATCCCAATAAAATCACTCTTTTTTCATTTTTATATAAATGAAAATAGTAAAAACATCAACGTAAATAAAAAAAAAAATATTCATATATCATCGAAAAAATATTTTGAATTAGTAAATTACAAACAGGAAGAAAACAAACAACAAGGCCAAAAAAATCTTGTATTGAATCTACTAAAACAAAAGAAAAAAAGGGCTGTTGAAGAAGATTACGGAAGATTAGAAATGAAAAAAGGTAAAAAAAAAAAAAAATGTAAGAGCAAGAATGAAATGGAACTAGATTTCTTTTTTAAAAAATATTTTATTTTTCAATTAAGATGGGACGATTACTTGAATAAAAATAGAATGAAAAATATTAGGGTATATTGTCTCCTACTTAGACTGAAAAATATAAAAAAAATTGCTATATCCTCGATTAAAAGAAATGAAATCAATCTAGACGAAATGCTGATCCAAAGGGACCTAGTTCTTACAGAATTGCTAGGAAAGGGAGTATTTATTATTGATCCAATTTTTATATCTATAAGAAGAGACGGAAAATCTATTATATATCAAACTATAGATATTTCATTGGTCGATAAGAAGAAGCACCAAACGAATAAGAAATACACAAAATATATATATAAAATATATATTAAGAATAATAAAGGGGAGTTTGAAAAAGACATTGCACAATACAACAACATATTTTTGAGTAGAGACAAAAATAATTATGATTTCCTTATTCCTGAAAATATTCTATCTTCCATACGTCGAAGAGAATTTCGAATTAGAATTTGTTTCAATTCCAAAAATTGGAATGTTGTGGATAAAAATCCAATACTTTACAATGAAAACAAAATAAGAAACTGTGGGCAATTTTTGAATGAGGACAAGCATTTTAATACAGATGGAAAAATTTTAATGAAATTCAAATTGTTCCTTTGGCCCAATTATCGATTAGAGGATTTAGCTTGTATGAATCGCTATTGGTTTGATACCAATAACAGTAGTCGTTTCAGTATGTCAAGAATAAATATGTATTCACAATTTCGAGTAAATGATATTCCAATTTCATTGGAATATCATTTATAGCGGATTTCCTACATATTGTGTGACATATTCGGTAGATGAAAGCTAAAATATATACACTGTATAACATTCTAATACATGATGATGCTTATTTCCAAGTATATAATTTTTAACTAGGAGGAGCGGAATCCCTTTAAGTAAAAATAAATTGAAATTTTTCTTTTTCGTTAATACATATATATAAAATAAACCACATAAACAAGAAATAAAGTAGTATGAATAAAGAATAAAATAAATTCAATTTTTATGTATACTAGATGAAAATAACTGGCATAATAAATCTTATTATTTTTCTTGATTGGTAAAATTCACAGAAAAGAAAGATCAAAATCTTCATTTATGGTCAAAAATTCATTCATTTCAGTTATTACACAAGAAGAAAAAGAAGAAAATAGTGGGTCTGTTGAATTTCAAATATTACTTTTCACCAGCAAGATACGGAGACTTACGTCACATTTAGAATTGCACAAAAGAGATTTTTTATCGCAAAGAGGTCTACGAATAATTCTGGGAAAACGTCAACGATTATTGACTTATTTGTCAAAGAAAAATAAAGTGCGTTATAAGAAATTAATGGATCAGTTAGATATTCGGGAACCAAAAACTCGTTAATTTCATTTGAATATTATTTTATTATTATTATCCTTTTTCTTTTTTATTTTTTAATTCTCTTTTTTAGTTCAGTTATCAGTTCTTAGTATTATATTTTTCATTTTAAGAAATTCATGAAATAAAGAATTAAAGAAAAAATATGACTATACCGGCTACAAGAAAAAATTTCATAATAGTAAATATGGGTCCTCACCACCCATCAATGCATGGTGTTCTTCGGCTGATCGTTACTCTGGATGGTGAAGATGTTATTGACTGTGAACCTATATTGGGCTATTTACACAGAGGGATGGAAAAAATAGCGGAGAACCGAACAATTATACAATATTTGCCTTATGTTACACGTTGGGATTATTTAGCTACTATGTTCACAGAAGCAATAACAGTAAATGCACCAGAACGATTGGAAAGTGTTCAAGTGCCTAAAAGGGCCAGTTATATCAGAGTGATTATGCTAGAGCTCAGTCGTATAGCCTCCCATTTGTTATGGCTTGGACCTTTTATGGCCGATATCGGTGCACAGACTCCCTTTTTCTATATTTTAAGAGAGAGGGAATTGATATATGATCTATTCGAAGTCGCCACAGGTATGCGGATGATGCATAATTATTTTCGCATCGGAGGAGTAGCTGCGGATTTACCTTATGGCTGGATAGATAAATGTTTTGATTTTTGTGATTATTTTTTAACAGAAGTTATTGAGTATCAAAAACTTATTACGCGAAACCCCATTTTTTTAGAACGAGTTGAAGGAGTGGGCATTATTCGTGGGGAGGAGACAATAAATTGGGGTTTATCAGGACCAATGTTACGAGCTTCTGGAATCCAATGGGATCTTCGTAAAGTTGATCATTATGAGTGTTACAATAAATTTGATTGGGAAGTAAAATGGCAAAAAGAAGGTGATACATTAGCTCGTTATTTAGTAAGAATTGGTGAAATGCAAGAATCCATAAAAATAATTCAACAGGCTCTAGAAGGAATTCCTGGAGGACCTTATGAAAATTTAGAAAACCGCCGCTTTCATACGACAAAGAATTCCGAATGGAATAATTTTGAATATAGATTTCTTACTAAAAAACTTTCACCCAATTTTGAATTGTTAAAACAAGAACTTTATGTAAGGGTAGAGGCCCCAAAAGGAGAATTAGGAATTTATTTAATAGGAGATAGTAGCGTTTTCCCCTGGAGATGGAAAATTCGTCCACCCAGTTTCATCAATTTGCAAATTCTTCCTCAGCTAGTTAAAAGAATGAAATTGGCTGATATCATGACGATACTAGGTAGTATAGATATCATTATGGGAGAAGTTGATCGTTGAAATGATAATTGATATTACAGAAGTAAAAACTATCAATTCTTTTTATAGATTAGAATCCTTAAAAGAAGTCTATGAACTCATAGCGATTTTTGTTCCCATTTTCACCCTTATCTTAGGAATTACAATGGGAGTATTAGTCATTGTGTGGTTAGAAAGAAAAATATCCGCAGCAATACAACAACGTATTGGACCTGAATATGCCGGCCCATTAGGGATTCTTCAATCTTTAGCAGATGGGACCAAATTACTTTTTAAGGAGGACCTTCTTCCATCTAGAGGGAATAATCGTTTGTTTAGGATTGGACCTTCCATAGCAGTTATATCAATTCTACTAAGTTATTTAGTAATTCCTTTTGGATATCGCCTTGTTTTAGCTGATCTCAGTATAGGTGTTTTTTTATGGATTGCCATTTCAAGTATTGTACCCATTGGTCTTCTTATGTCAGGGTACGGATCAAATAATAAGTATTCCTTTTCAGGCGGTCTACGAGCTGCAGCTCAATCAATTAGTTATGAAATACCATTAACTCTATGTGTGTTAGCAATATCTCTACGTGTGATTCGTTGGAACATGAATTTTTCTTGTTTCTTTTCTATAAAAAATAGAAGAAATAAATTTAAATCTAAATAGGAATATGAAATAATAGAAAAAAATATTTTTCTTTCTATTTTTCATTTTAAAACTTCAGACTTCATAAAGTTCTAAAATAAGTAAAGATAAATAAATTGAACAAAAATATTCATTTTTTTATTCAATATTTCAGTTCGATGAGTTAAACCAGATAGTTATATGAGTGAAACAAAACTGCTCCTCAATTTGCAGTAAAAAAGAAATCTCATTCCCTAAGGTACAAGAAGGAATTTGAAGTAAACATAAGTTGTTTACCCCAAGATTTAGATTATAGATTCTTTGATTAATCTTCATATCTTGAAGCGGATGCAAAAGATCAACAGTACAGTATTTCTTACTATACTGGGGATCAATCAAAAAGAAGTGGACAGTTAGGAACACCAAAGTACACAAAGGATAAGTAATGGAAATAATGTAAGGTAGCAAAAAATAAATTTTTGCATAAAACTTTGCATAAAACGAATCATAATAAGGGCTTGAAATTTGTAGAAATGATCAAGCAGTACTTCTCCACGATTCCGATCTAGAGTATGTTACTATTCACTGATTAAAGAAATAACTATCAAGAACGAATTAATCCTTTATTTTCTTTGCTTTTCTTTAAGTTTTAAGTTTTCACACAGAAAGAAGAACGGGAACAAGACAAAGAGAATGCAATAAAAAAAATAGAAGAAAAATAATAAAAAGGGAATAATAATGATTCATTAACGAATGCTCAATTCTTTCTATTTATGACGAGTATTTGATTGAAGAATTAAGTTATTGCTGAACAAATATAAATTTGAGAAATTCTCATTATATCATTATAAGGGATGAGATCAATTCGGAAGTGCTTTTTCTTATTCTAGCAGATAGAATTTGATTGGTCAAATTGAGGACTCTTCAACCTCCAATGTATCTTTACATTCTATAGGGTCCAAGGAGAACGATTAGTCAGTCCTTACCTTACACATTTCTTTGTGGCCCATAGAGAAGCCGTATGAAATTTAGGCTTCATGTACGGTTTTGGAATAGCGATGGGAACAGTGATGTTATCATCGACTATAATTATCTAATAGTTCAAGTACTGTTGATATAATTGAGGCACAGTCCAAATATGGTTTTGGGGGATGGAATCTGTGGCGTCAGCCCATAGGCTTTCTAATTTTTATAATGTCTTCTCTAGCAGAATGTGAAAGATTACCCTTTGATTTACCAGAAGCAGAGGAGGAATTAGTAGCAGGTTATCAAACCGAATATTCAGGTATAAAATACGGGTTCTTTTATCTTGCTTCTTACCTAAATCTATTAGTTTCTTCATTATTTGTAACAGTTCTTTACTTAGGTGGATGGAATTTTTCTATTCCGTACATATCTATTACTGAACTTTTTGTAAAAAAAAAGATATTTAGAGTTTTTTTTATGACAACTGGTATCTTTATTACATTAGCCAAAGCTTATTTGTTTCTGTTCATTCCTATCATAACAAGATGGACTTTACCTAGGATGAGAATAGATCAGTTATTAAATCTTGGATGGAAATTTCTTTTACCTATTTCTCTAGGTAATCTATTATTGACAACTTCTTCTCAACTTGTTTCACTATAAAACTATAAAAAAAAAATAAAAATGAAGAGATAACAATAATTATATTCTATATCCATAACTTCTCTCAACCAAGAGAAAGAAACATAAATTTTATTCATGGATATCTATAATATGTTCCCTATGGTTACTGGGTTCATGAATTATGGCAAACAAACAATACGAGCTGCAAGGTACATTGGACAAAGTTTCATAATTACCTTATCCCATACAAATCGTTTACCTGTAACTATTCAATATCCTTATGAAAAATCAATCACATCAGAACGTTTTCGTGGTCGAATTCACTTTGAATTTGATAAATGTATTGCTTGTGAAGTATGTGTTCGCGTATGTCCCATAGACCTTCCTATTGTTGATTGGAAATTTGAAAAAATTATTAAGAAAAAACAATTGCTTCATTATAGTATAGATTTTGGGGTATGTATATTTTGCGGTAACTGTGTTGAGTATTGTCCAACAAACTGTTTATCGATGACTGAAGAATATGAACTTTCTACTTATGATCGTCACGAATTAAATTATAATCAAATTTCTTTGAGTCGGTTACCAATGTCAATAATTGGAGATTATACAATACAAAAAGTTATAGATTCAACAACGATTACCAAGATTATCAATTCCTAAGATTTTTTTTTTTGAAAAAAAAAAGTAGGATTAGCCAAAGAACTTTTAACTTTATTTTATCTATATTCTTTTTTTTATTCAATTATGAAGGTATCATAAAAAAAAGTACCTTTCCTGAGCCCCTTAGTAAGGTCATGAAATATTTTGACTTCTTTATTTCTCTTTTATTTCATAATGGATTTACCTGGATCAATACATAATATTCTTGTAGTATTTTTGGAATCAGTTATTTTATTAGGAGGTTTGGGAGTAGTATTACTTACCAATCCCGTTGATTCGGCCTTTTCATTAGGATTGGTTCTTGTTTGTATATCCTTATTCTATATTTTATTAAATTCCTATTTTGTAGCTGCCGCACAGTTTCTTATTTATGTGGGAGCCATTAATGTATTAATAATATTTGCTGTTATGTTCATGAACGGTTCAGAATATTCCAATGATTCCTATTTGTGGACCATTGGAGATAGGATCACTTCACAGGTTTGTACAAGTATTTTTTTTTCATTAATGACCATTATCTCAGATACCTCATGGTACGGAATTTTTTGGACTACAAGATCAAATCATATTATAGAACAGGACTTAATAAGTAACGTTCAACAAATTGGGATTCATTTATCCACAGATTTTTATCTTCCTTTTGAACTCATTTCTCTAATTCTTTTAATTTCTTTGATAGGTGCAATTACTATGGCTCGTCAATAATCTAATAAGAACTTCCATTTTTAGAATTCAAAGAATAAAAAAGTATTCAATCTATTTTATTTTAATCTACTTTGAATATGTTCTTTTGTTCTGTAATTCTTCTATTCTAGTCAACTGAATAGGTTGAATTTTTGTTCATATTGAAATGAATTGAGATTTATGAGGAATTTTTCAATGATGTTAGAGCATGTATTTTTTCTGAGTATTTATTTATTCTCTATTGGTATCTATGGACTGATAACAAGCCGAAGCATGGTTAGAGCACTTATGTGTCTTGAACTTATACTAAATTCGGTGAATATAAATCTCATCGCATTTTCCAATATATTTGATAGTAGGCAATTAAAAGGAGAGATTTTCTCCATCTTTGTTATAGCCATTGCGGCTGCTGAAGCAGCTATTGGGCTATCTATTATTTCGTCGATCCATCGTAATAGAAAATCAACTCGTATCAATCAATCAAATTTGTTGAATAATTAGTCATAATTCTTTTATTTTCACATAGAAAGAATTTAAAGAAATAAAAAGGAAGATCTTTCTATTAATACAAAAATTTCATAAAATAACCATGAATTGAATTCGTATGTACAACTCATATTTCATGGTTATTGAAAAGGAAATCAAAGTATCTTGGCCCTTTCTCATAAACAGATTGGAAAATCTATGGATTCTTCAAATTTTGATAAATTATTGATTCATCTGGTGTTTACAATAGAAAATATAGGATTTCTCTTATTTTATAATTTAAAATTTGACCAGATCGAAAATTTTTTGTGTTCAAAACTAGAATTTATAGACCTAATGTCACATTCAGTAAAAATTTATGACACATGCATAGGGTGTACCCAATGTGTTCGAGCTTGCCCCACGGATGTATTGGAAATGATACCTTGGGACGGATGTAAAGCGAAGCAAATTGCTTCTGCGCCAAGAACCGAGGATTGTGTAGGTTGTAAGAGATGTGAATCCGCTTGTCCAACGGATTTTTTGAGTGTTCGTGTTTATTTATGGCATGAAACAACTCGGAGCATGGGTCTTTCTTATTGATAATTGATATGTGACAAAAAACTCCACTTGAATCATTTGATTCCTCTTTACCGACAAAGGCCCGTACTCGAGAAAAGAAAATAGATTCTTCTTCTCCCGAGCACGGGGTTTTCTAGTCAAAAATTATCTTGTCTTTATCACGAGTTCTTTTCCTTGGTTAACAATACTTCTTTTTTTGCCCATATTCGCAGGTTCTTCAATTGGGTTTTTCCCTCATAGAGGAAATAAGATGTATAGGTGGTATACTATATGTATATGTATACTAGAGCTCCTTCTGATGACCTATATTTTTTGTTATCATTTTCAATTGGATGATCCATTAACCCAATTGAAGGAAGATTCAAAATGGATCAATCTTTTTGATTTTCACTGGAGACTGGGAATCGATGGACTTTCCATAGGGCCCATTTTACTTACAGGATTTATCACTACTTTAGCTACTTTAGTAGCTTGGCCAGTTACTAGAAATCCACAATTTTTCTATTTTTTGATGTTAGCAATGTATAGTGGCCAAATAGGATCATTTTCTTCTCGAGACCTTTTACTTTTTTTCATCATGTGGGAATTAGAATTAATTCCTGTTTACTTACTTTTATCCATGTGGGGAGGAAAAAAACGCCTGTACTCGGCTACAAAGTTTATTTTGTGCACTGCAGGAGGTTCCATTTTTCTTTTAATAGGAGTTCTAGGTATGGGTTTATATGGTTCCAATGAACCAACATTAGATTTAGAAAAATTAGCTAATCAATCATATCCTGCAGCATTGGAAATAATATTCTATTTTGCTTTTCTTATTGCTTATGCTGTCAAATCACCGATGATACCTCTACATACATGGTTATCGGATACCCATGGGGAAGCACATTACAGTACATGTATGCTTTTAGCTGGAATCTTATTAAAGATGGGAGCATATGGATTAATTCGGATCAATATGGAGTTATTAGCTCACGCTCATTCTAAATTCTCTCCCTGGTTAGTGATAGTAGGAATAATACAAATCATTTATGCAGCTTCAACCTCTCTTGGTCAACACAATTTAAAAAAACGTATTGCCTATTCTTCCGTATCTCACATGGGTTTCATAATTATAGGAATTGGTTCTATAACTGGCATGGGACTCAATGGAGCCATCTTACAAATACTTTCTCATGGATTGATTGGTGCTGCACTTTTTTTTTTAGGAGGAACAAGTTGTGATAGAATACGTTTTTTTTATCTCGAAGAGATGGGCGGGATATCTATCCTAATGCCAAAAATATTTACCATGTTTAGTAGTTTCTCGATGGCTTCTCTTGCATTGCCAGGAATGAGTGGTTTTGTTGCAGAATTCTTAGTCTTTTTTGGAATAATTACTAGCCCAAAATATCTTTTCATGCCAAAAATTTTTATTACTTTTGTAATGACAATTGGAATGATATTAACTCCTATTTTTTTATTATCTATGTTACGTCAGATTTTCTATGGATACAAGCTATTCAATATTCCAAACTCAAAATTTTTTGATTCTGGGCCACGAGAACTCTTTGTTTCGATCTGCATATTTCTACCTGTAATAGGAATTGGTATTTATCCTGATTTTGTTCTCCCATTATCGGTTGACAAGGTACAAGTTCTACTATCTAATTATTTTTATGGATACTAAATTCATAGGTTTGATAATAAAGAATTTTAATGAATTGTAAAGAAAGTTTTAGAATTTTTTGACTTTCATCTTTTCACGATTCTCTTCGTTGTAGAATGAAAAAAAAAAGGAAGGGTGAATTCTAATTGTAATGAGATACATCTAGAGTTTTTGAGAACCTTTTGAATTATTTCTCCATTCAAACGGTTTTCAAAAACTTCCAAAAATTTTCATTGTGTATCAGACGATGTTTTTATGTATTCGTCATATAGTTTATTTTTTTCAATTAGTCAATTAGATATTAATTGGAATGAACCATAACTATGGAACCCGATTCCTAATAGATTGATCCCAAAATAACATATCCAAATTAAGAGAAATCCTATAGAAGCCACAAATGCCGAATTCGTGCTTTTATCTTTCAATTTTGGATTTGTTCTAATATGTAAATAAATTGCAAATATGGTCCAAGTAATGAATGCCCAAGTTTCTTTAGGGTCCCAATTCCAATAAGAGCCCCATGCTTCATTAGCCCATACTGCTCCAGAAAGAATGCCTATGGTTAAGAAGGTAAACCCTAAATTAATGACACGATAACTCCAATAATCCAAATGCTGAATTAATTGGTATTTGTAAAAATTTTTAAATGAGAGAGAATAAGTATTTTGAAATACACTTCCTTTTTTGTTCAAATATTCCATCTCACCAAAGAAAAACGACTTCCTTTTCTTTTTTAAACTGAAAATTTTTATTTTTTTTTGAAATGTAATCACTATAAGAGCAACTGATAATAATGATCCACATAAAAGAGCTGCATAGCTCAATAGCATCATACTGACATGCATCATTAACCACTGAGATTTTAAAGCAGGTACTAATATTGCGGGTTGATACATTTCAGTTGAAAGACCTGATGTGACGAAACCTTGGGTAAAAATGACACTTGGTGCAGTTATTGCACTTAAATAATTTTTAGGATTTCCAAGATATAGAATCATATGAATAATAGAGAAACTCCAAGAAAGGAAAATTAATGATTCGTATAAATTACTTAAGGGAAAATGTCCCGAAGAAATCCAACGAATAATTAAAAACCCTGTTATAGATAAAAAAGTAGCTATCATCCCTTTTTCCGACGAATTACGTAATCCTTCAATTTCGTAGACTAAGAAGTTCATCAAATAAATCATAATTACAATTAAGATGATCGAAAAAGAAATATGAGTTAATATATGTTCTAAGGTCGCAAATATCATAAACATAAAAAAGGATCCCTATTAAATAATTTAGATCGGGGATTAAATATATTTTAATATTCTATTAAATCTATTGTGTCTATATTTTTATTATTATTTATTATTATATATATATATGCCGCCACTCGGACTCGAACCGAGATGCTCTAGCACTGCTTCCTAAGAGCAGCGTGTCTACCAATTTCACCATGGCGGCTTACCTGAAATAATAATAGTAAATTTGTTGAGATTCAATAGAGTTTAGGAAACAATGAAGAAATATGTATTTCCATTCATATGGAAATGTGAAATAATACTAAACTAGTATTTTCATAAGTGTTCAGTTTTAAAAATAAAATTTTTCATACTAGAAACCTAACTTTTTTAATCTAGAACTCAATAGTTTCATTCTCAGTCAAGGTATAAAATTCATAATTTTTTTTATTTCTTTTATTTAGACTCTTATACTATAAACCTAGAACCTCTATTTACTTTCTATCTTATATATAAGATAGAAGTTCATTCTAATGAAAAAATCTCTATTTCTATATACTTTATATCTATATTACTATATTCTTTCGTATTATAGTATATATTCTTTTACTAGTTAGATAAAGTTTTTATATTCTATTAATATTCTGAATTTCTTCATATTTAATATGAATCTTTTGAATATTTTATTTTATTTACTTTCTTATTATATAACTTATTATATAAATATATAGAGAAATCTATTAATAATAAGAAAATATTACATTACTTTTTGTATATTCTTTATCTTCATTCTAAAAAAAAAAATACAATATACAAAGCATATTTAATTATTACATTATCCAAATATTAGAATAAATATAGAAAATAGAAATTTTTTTTTATATTCTATTTGTATGTTATGAAAGTAAATTATGCTCTTTTATTATTGAGAAAAATTTATGGAATAAGTATAGATAATGACTAATAAAGAGTAATTTATTTTGAACAATAAATGTCTTTCACATACAACGAGAAAAAAGAGTCACCTATTTTTGAATGGCAGTTCCAAAAAAACGTAATTCTATGTCAAAAAAAAATATTCGTAGAAATCTTTGGAAAAAAAAAGGTTTTTTAGCGGCAGTAAAAGCTTTTTCTTTAGCTAAATCTGTTTCCACCGGACAGTCAAAAAGTTTTTTTGTGCGGCAAAAAAAAGTCTTGGAAAAATCTTAATTGACATGTATTAAAGAAATTCCAATTTTTTTTTTTTTTTTTTTTTTCGAAAGAGATCTGAATTGGTGAATTGTAAACAATTAGAAGGAAAAAATAATTTATTTTTTTATGGAATATACATATAAACATGCATGGATAATATCCCTTTTTCCGCTCCCAGTTACTATGTCAATAGGATTTGGACTTCTACTTATTCCGATAGCAACAAAAGATATTCGTCGTATGTGGGCTTTCCTAAGTGTTTTACTGCTAAGTATAGCTATGTGGTTTTCGGCAAATCTGTCTATTCAGCAAATAAATGGAAGTTTTACCTATCAATATTTATGGTCTTGGACCATCAATAATGATTTTTTATTAGAGTTTGGACACTTGATCGATCCACTTACTTCTATTATGTCAATACTAATTACTACTGTTGGAATCATGGTTTTTATTTATAGTGACAATTATATGTCTCACGACCAAGGATATTTGAGATTTTTTGCTTATATGAGTTTTTTTAATGCTTCAATGTTGGGATTAGTTACTAGTTCCAATTTGATACAAATTTATATTTTTTGGGAACTTGTGGGAATGTGTTCGTATTTATTAATAGGCTTTTGGTTCACACGACCCGTTGCAGCAAATGCTTGTCAAAAAGCTTTTGTAACTAATCGTATAGGAGATTTTGGTTTATTATTAGGAACCTTAGGATTTTATTGGATAACCGGTAGTTTCGAATTTCGGGATTTGTTCCAAATAGTGAATACCTTGATCCATACTAATGGGGTCAATTCTTTATTTGCTACTTTCTGTGCCTTTTTCTTATTTGTCGGTGCAGTTGCTAAATCCGCACAATTTCCCCTTCACGTATGGTTACCTGATGCCATGGAAGGCCCCACTCCTATTTCGGCTCTTATACACGCTGCTACTATGGTAGCAGCAGGAATTTTTCTTGTAGCTCGACTTCTTCCTCTTTTCATAGTTATACCTTACATAATGAATCTCATTTGTTTAGTAGGTATAATAACAATACTTTTAGGAACTACTTTAGCTCTTGCCCAAAGAGACATTAAAAGAAGTTTAGCTTATTCTACAATGTCTCAATTGGGTTATATTATGTTAGCTCTAGGTATAGGTTCTTATCGAACTGCTTTATTCCATTTGATCACCCATGCCTATTCTAAAGCTTTATTGTTTTTGGGATCCGGATCCATTATTTATTCAATGGAACCTATTGTTGGATATTCACCAGATAAAAGTCAAAATATGGTTCTTATGGGAGGTTTAAAAAAATATGTTCCAATTACAAAAACTACTTTTTTTTTAGGTACACTTTCTCTTTGTGGTATTCCGCCTCTTGCTTGTTTTTGGTCCAAAGAAGAAATTCTTCACGATAGTTGGTTGTACTCACCAATATTCGCACTAATAGCTTGGTTCACAACAGGATTAACCGCATTTTATATGTTTCGGATGTATTTACTTACCTTTGATGGGTATTTGCGCATTCATTTTCAAGATTATAGTAGTTTTAGTAGTACAAAAAATAGCTCATTTTATTCAATATCTCTATGGGGAAAA